CATGATCAAGATAGGATTGGATCATCAAAGAATCATCAAAATTAGAGTGTTGCAATTTTTCGTGGGGGGGGGATTTAAAATTTAATGAGATTTTGAAAGGAGGGTTCATTTAATTGAAAATTTCAATTAAATAACTAAAGTTTTATCTTTTGCTGAAGAAGTTTTGATAGCTACGGATCACAAAAAACACTAAAATCATAACAGAAAAAAGCATTGTGGAAAAATCGATAGTTTCTTTTTTAGTTCCGAAAATGAAACTAAAACTCAAATAGAAAAATAAAAAGAATGTAAATAGTCTTTCTTCTTTTTGTTGTTGCTTGAATATTTTATATTCAATTGAATATAATAAATAACAAGCATTTTTGTTTTCAAATCAAATAAATCATTATTTATCTATAATTCGTTGGAACAAAAAAAGGGGCCCGGCTAGGTACTGACCAGGCCAGGCCATCAGAATAAGAAGGGCCTTTCGAACAAAATCAACACAAAGATGTCCTCTTTTTTTTTCTTTCTTTTTATTTATAGGCTCGTTCGAGCCCTTCCTTTATCTAAAAGAAATTCCTGATTTGTCTATTTCTATAGAATAGAGAAAGAAAGGCTCCTTACATTATGTGTAATGTAGTAATTTTCTTTTTCAATTGGGAGAGATGGCTGAGTGGACTAAAGCGTCGGATTGCTAATCCGTTGTACGAGTTATTCGTACCGAGGGTTCGAATCCCTCTCTTTCCGGTTCCGTTGATGACTTGATTTATTTATTTTTTTTTTTGCAAATTTTTGAAATCTTAGTTAAACGTGTGGAATAGATAAAATCCTAAGAAAATTTGCAAATTAACCAAGGAAAAACCCTTTGCATTTTATTCTTCACGTCCAGGATTACGTCCTGGATCATTAGATAGGAATCCAAAGATGAAGAGAGAAACAAAAAATATCACTACGGTATAAACGAAGAGTTTCAGAGTAAGCATTACACAATCTCCAAGATGATTTTTTTTGAAAAAAAAAAGAGAATAGATCTTCCATTTTTATACCACATATCCTATTTTGACACCAAGAAATGAGGTTTTTCAAGAAATAGAAATGAATTGTCAGAAATTCATTTGGAATAAGAGTTTTTCATTAACAAAAATTTCTTTCATATCCAAATTCGATATTGTGGGAGACCCTAATATAATAGGGTTAGGGTCTTTTATAATAGGGTTAGGGTCTTTCACTGGAAAAGGGTCAAAAAAGGGAGGAAATGGGGTAAGCCGGATTTATGGCGACTATCCAAGAATTTCAATGTGTGAATCGAGGGTTCAGACTCTAAAACTTATCTGATTTTATCAATTGTTAGAGAATTTTTTCTCGAAGAAATCATGAATTTTCTAGGATATTATTAAGGATCTCATCGAAAACTTACAGCAGCTTGCCAAACAAAGGCTAAGAGAAAAAAAAACACAGGTATGACTGGCATAACATCTACGATTGGATTCAAAAAAGCATAGGCTTCGGGCAATTTGCCGAAGAAAAAACTACTCGAATAAAGGGTAGGATTAAGACAAATACAGATCAAACTAAAGATATTAAGCATAACAGACATTTTGTTCTTGGAGATAATTGCATTTTGATTGAGTTATTGATATAAGGAAATAAGGTATACAAAAAATCCTTCTTTTTCTTTGAACCCACCCAATCAAAAATTCTCCAATTCTCAAAGGAGAATAGAAGAAATCATACTTTCATACAATATCTTAATTGAATTATATGTAATGATCAATAAATTAAGTTGAATTCTATATCTATATGGATTAAAATCCTAGTAATAATCTATTCTATAGATATTTGGACTGGAGTTGACAAACAACCAATAACAATATTATTGTTTCTTAGTGTAGATTAGAAATTGATAATGGGGCGTGGCCAAGTGGTAAGGCAACGGGTTTTGGTCCCGCTATTCGGAGGTTCGAATCCTTCCGTCCCAGAGCCGTATCCATTTTTTTAGAATTTTAGAATAAAGATTGTTTTCTTGAACAACTTTCTGTTTAAAGTCTAATTTTAGATGGAATGCGATTCTTTTATATCTTATACGAATCATATCTTTTTTCACAAACTGAACTGAATCGAGTTCAAATGACACGCATCTGGACCTAAATCTATTTTTTATCAGGTAAGATGAGAACATAGATCAAAACAAAAGAGTTTGAATTCCAAAAAGTTGGGTGGGCTTTTCATCATATGTTCATTCCCTTTGATATTTAGGGAAGTTAGTTACTTGGAAAAACTTCCCATCCCATATCTATTTGAATTTTCAATGATGGATGTATTTTGAATCGAGATGCAAAAGAATCTATATTCCCTATCTCTTATTATTTATCCCGTAAATGAGGGAGTCTAATTAGTAATTTTCTTTTTCTCGAGATCTCGGAATTCGAAACAAGAGCGAGTTCTTGGTACTAATTAAATTCAATCAATAGGACTAAGTCTCTTAGTGGGTTAGACTAAAGCTTGACTAAATTTGGACTTATTGTTTGTCTTTGTAACTAGACAAGTAATTTCCCATACCGGATCAGGATTCCTTTTTTTATGCTCTATCATTCCCATAGAAAGAATAGGGGAGTGGATAGGAGATAATCAGTATTCATTTTAATATCTGTTCCAATCTCATTAACAAATGATCAAAAAACGTATTTCTATATGTTATGGAATCGATGTATTTTCTTTGAATCTCGTTTTTTGATTTTATTTAGGTATTTTTTTTGTTTGGCTATAATGAAGAATTGTAAATCTATGTAACGATTGGATTGAGGCAGGGGTGATTTATCCTATCCCTTTTATTCACTTTATGACAAGATTCGATTATTGAAATATTACTCAACCCCATGTTAAACAAAATACATATAAAATATGGAAATGTTTAGCTTAAAATGTTTAGCTTATATGTATGTATCGTTCTATTTCAATGACAAGAGTCTTTCGGTTTTTGTGAAAAAGGTTTGGGATCCCTTAAATTTTGGAAACTAAAATTAGTTAAATTTAGTATTCTAGAATATCTATAACAGTGACAATTGTTCAGTCTAGCTGATAGATACGAAAACCCCTCTCTATTTTTTCGATTTTGATTTTCGCAATCAGATGAAAAGAATAAAGATTCAAATCTTACCTTACATCCGTTTTTTTATCCATCTCATAAAAAAATCTATTTATCTATTTGAAATCAGTGATGGGTCAATTAAAAAAAAAGACTTATCTTTTAATGATGTCTAAATAGGAACCTTTTTCCATTCGAAATAGTTTTAATAACTATTTCGAATGATTCCTTGTAAGTTGAATCTTTGGTACTCAAAAAGTAGGAAATAGGTCAATCTATCCTATTGAGTCACTTGAAGTTGCAGACTCAAAAAGAACTTATTTATTTATTCGTTTATCTATTTCTTTATATATATGTTAAAGATGGTGTCTTGCTAAGACTTCTTCAGAAAAATCTTTACACATATCATATATAGAAGAAAAAGTCTAGATTACACGATGTCTATGTACAACTGAACCAATGACTATTCATGATTCCATGATTGAATCAATTTCATACCGGTTCCAAATTAGAGGAATGTTATGGTAAAACTTCGTTTGAAACGATGTGGTAGAAAGCAACGTGCGACTTGAAGGACAGATCCGTTGTGGATTTTTACATCCGCTATTTTATATTTAATATTTATATAGGAATGAAGGTGCTCTTGGCTCGACATCGTTTGTTCTGTTCCACTTGAACCCTTCGTTTTTTGTTGGGTTGTAAATAGTCCACGATGGAGCTCGAGTAGAAAGGATTAATTCATTTCTCGGGGGCAAGGATCTAGGGTTAATGCCAATCAATAAATTGGAACAACTTCGTAAATATATCTTCGATATAGAAATGGAAAGGATCCAATTTGAGCAAGTTTCCAATTCAAAAGCAAAAACTGTTGGAATTGATCAAAGGTTTTCGATCCAAAGTGTATCACGCGGGAATCAACTGTCCGTAGGATTCTTTGATAGAAAGAGAAATCACAAAAAAGGGTATGTTGCTGCCATTTTGAAAGGATTAAGAAGCACCGAAGTAATGTCTAAACCCAATGATTTAAAACAAAGATAAAGGATCCCAGAACAAGGAAACACCATTTTAATTGTCTCGATAGTCTCAATAACTGGATCAGACTGAAGAATCAAAATAGAATTTTAAACGAGACAAACAAAAGGGGGTAAAGACCACTCAATAAATGAAATTGATTAAAGATTTTTTCCTTTAAGCTATTTGAGAGTTATCCAACTTGAGTTATGAGTACGAATGGTTTCTTTTTCATTTTCAGGAAGGAAGAAGAAAAAAAAAAGACTTAAATCATAGTCTAATTGATTTTATAGGCTCATTTGTCATTTATTAGAATTCCATACATAGACAAAACTGCGAATCAAATCATTTTTTCTCGAGCCGTACGAGGAGAAAACTTCCTATACGTTTCTAGGGGGGGGGGTATTGTTCATCTACATCTATCCCAATGAGCCGTCTATCGAATCGTTGCAATTGATGTTCGATCCCGAAGAGAAGGAAAAGATCTTCGAAAAGTGGGTTTTTATGATCCACTGAAGAATCAAACTTATTTAAATGTTCCTGCTATTCTATATTTCCTTGAAAAGGGTGCTCAACCTACAGGAACTGTTCAGGATATTTTAAAGAAGGCAGAAGTTTTTAAGGAACTTCGACCTAATCAAACGAAATTCAATTAAAGAAATACCAAGGGGGGGGTAGTGATTTGTATCTAACTTTGTATAACTTTTCTCTACTATTTTTTTATTTCCCCCCTTAATCCTGCTTTATTCGTATCTATTTCTCATTGCTTCTGTCGAATTCCATGGTCGATAACAACAAAACCTTAGTTTATTGATCATATAAATCTCAAATTCGGACATTTCATTTCTTTCAATTATGTGGTTTTCGTTGGAATTTGACTAACCAACAAGGAATCCAGTTTGCTTATTCCACTTAGATTGAT